TATCCCCCTTTGTTCCGGTCATGGAATAGATGAAATAAATCCAAAAATGGATTTTTGTTCAAGAATGAAATCTTATTGGAACTGTCCATATCCGGTTCATCCTTCAGAACCATATCACATCCCGGATCTGATGAAATAGGATGAATTGAGACGGTATTTTGTAAATACGTAATTATCTTGAATATATCAACCATTTCTTTATTTTCCGATCGCCTGGAAGGGACAAAAGAAACATCTTGTTCTTTCTTCAAAACTTTCTGATCTCTAGTGGACCTCTCAGTAGGATTCGAACCCAGATGAAGTTCTGACCATCTGTCAGAGAAAAAAGAACGAATTGATCTTGTAGGATTCCCAAGAAATTCTTCGATTTCTTCCGGAAGCAGATGATTATTCATCTGCTTCTCACGTTCCGTGAATAGCCGGGACATTGAGGAAGATCCAAAAAGGCATTTCGGGAATCGATCTGATTCTATCTCTGTTCGTTCCGTTTGAAGAAAGGAAGGATCCCAAAGAATCGATCTTTCTTTTAGTTGCTGAATCTCTGTTTGATCGATCAATGTGTGATATTCTGAATCCTCATTTCTAATGGAATCGAAATGATCTCTGGATTGATCAGAAGATCCTTTCCATTGGCTAGAATCCGTTACTTGAACGAAAATAGATCTTGTGGAATCATATTGAATATTTGACAATACATTCCGTACCTTGCTAAAAAACCGACCCTTGTTTACCAACCACACATTGTCTAACCAAATCAAATTCTCTCTCGATATCTTCCTCAAAAAATCCGATTCGTGCTGATTCTTCCCCCAACTAACGAAGAGATCTTGGCGGAATTGCCACATATGAAATTGAGCACAATTTTGCAAAGAAATACCCCACTTGTTTCTCGAGAAGAGATGGGAAACATGCTCAATATCATTTGATTGAATAGTTGCCTCAGCTCCTTGTTGTTTGAAGAAACCCTCCCCTTCAATTGGTCTTTTTTTACGAAAAGCAGACATGAGATAACAAATCAAGTCTTTCCCTAAGAGCTGTCCCGAATTCAAGTTGATTATGTTTCGCTTCTTCCTCGGAGAAAGACGATCAAACAATTCCAAATCATGGTCCTTGCGGATCGGATCATCCGTATAGGATAAAAAAAGAAACTCCAGATATTTGCTATCTTTCTCTTTGAATGAGATCTCAATTCCAGCTACGGTCTCATTAGCTATCTTACAACTAGAATCCCTCTTTTTTCCGATCCAGTTCCTCCACCACCGCGAACCCCGGTTAGATTCAGGCATGATACCCTTTTTCTTTATTGGGAGAACCCAAGTACTCTCTTGCGGATCCATGAAACAACTCTCAGAAATCTTTTTCCCTTTTGGGAGATACAGGAGCGAAACAATCAACCTATTGATATTGGAAGACCAAAAAGATTCTTCCAATGTCTCATTTCTGGGTCCAATGGAATTCATAGGTATAGGAAGAAGCCCCATCAAATAGAGATTTTTTCTTTCGACCATCTTTCGATTGTTAATACGAGATATAAGGACCGCTACTACAAGCAGTACTACACCTTTGATCGTGAAATATCGATTGCTTGTTGAACCCTGTGAATCACGTGAAAGTAGGATACTCAAAATTCGGAGGTCAAAGAGTTTCATAAAACGTTCTTGGTGGAAAAAAATGTGAGTGAAAGATCCCACTGAATCAAATTTGATCCATGAATCTAAGAAATAGTGAGAATTCTTGATCTCTCTCAATATCTCTCTCAATTCGAAGATCCAGGATTTGAATTGATGTCGTTTCATTGATTCCTCCTAAAGATTTCATTTCAATTGGAATTTGGTTATTCGCGATGTACGATGATCCCTGTTAAGCATCCATGGCTGAATGGTTAAAGCGCCCAACTCATAATTGGCAAATTCGTAGGTTCAATTCCTGCTGGATGCACGCCAATGGGAACGGTCACTATTGGAATTGGCTCTGTATCAATGGAATCTCATCATCCATACATAACGAATTGGTATGGTATATTCATACCATAACATATGAACAGTAAGAACTAGAATTCTTATCGATACTGGAACTCATAGGGAAGAAAATGGATTTATGGATGGAATCAAATATGCAGTATTTACAGAAAAAAGTATTCGGTTATTGGGGAACAATCAATATACTTCTAATGTCGAATCAGGATCAACTAGGACAGAAATAAAGCATTGGGTCGAACTCTTCTTTGGTGTCAAGGTAATAGCTATGAATAGTCATCGACTCCCGGGAAAGGGTAGAAGAATGGGACCTATTATGGGACATACAATGCATTACAGACGTATGATCATTACGCTTCAACCGGGTTATTCTATTCCACCTCTTATAGAGAAAAGAACTTAAAGCAAAATAAAATACTTAATAACACGGCGATACATTTATACAAAACTTCTACCCCGAGCACACGCAATGGAGCCGTAGACAGTCAAGTGAAATCCAATCCACGAAAGAATTTGATCTATGGACAGCATCGTTGTGGTAAGGGTCGTAATGCCAGAGGAATCATTACCGCAGGGCATAGAGGGGGAGGTCATAAGCGTCTATACCGTAAAATAGATTTTCGACGGAATGAAAAAGACATATCTGGTAGAATCGTAACCATAGAATACGACCCTAATCGAAATGCATCCATTTGTCTCATACACTATGGGGATGGTGAGAAGAGATATATTTTACATCCCAGAGGGGCTGGCATTGGAGATACCATTGTTTCTGGTACAGAAGTTCCTATATCAATGGGAAATGCCCTACCTTTGAGTGCGGTTTGAACTATTGATTTACGTAATTGGAAGTAACCAATTAGGTTTACGACGAAACCTAGAAATCGATCACTGATCCAATTTGAGTACCTCGACGGGATAGACCTCAACAGAAAACTGTTGAGTAACGGCAGCAAGTGATTGAGTTCAGTAGTTCCTCATAGAAAATTATTGACTCTAGAGATATGGTAATATGGAGAAGACAAAATTGTTTGAAGCACGCACAGAACCGGAAGCGCCCCTTGTTTCAAAGAGAGGAGGACGGGTTATTCACATTTAATTTGATGGTCAGAGGCGAATTGAAAGCTAAGCAGTGGTAATTATAAAGATCCCCCGGGGAAAAAAAGAAATGTCTCCTACGTTACCTGGAAGTATCGACGTAATTTCATAGAGTCATTCGGTCTGAATGCTACATGAAGAACATAAGCCAGATGACGGAACGGAGAGACCTAGGATGTAGAAGATCATAACATGAGTGATTCGGCAGATTTGGATTCCTATATATCCACTCATGTGGTACTTCATCATACAATTCATATAAGATCCATCTGTCTAGATATCATCATATACATCTAGAAAGCCGTATGCTTTGGAAGAAGCTTGTACAGTTTGGGAAGGGGTTTTTATTGATAAAAAAGAAGAATCTACTTCAACCGATATGCCCTTAGGCACGGCCATACATAACATAGAAATCACACTTGGAAAGGGTGGACAATTAGCTAGAGCAGCAGGTGCTGTAGCGAAACTGATTGCAAAAGAGGGTAAATCGGCCACATTAAGATTACCATCTGGGGAGGTCCGTTTGATATCCAAAAACTGCTTAGCAACAGTCGGACAAGTGGGTAATCTTGGGGTGAACCAAAAAAGTTTGGGTAGAGCCGGATCTAAGCGTTGGCTAGGTAAGCGTCCTGTAGTAAGAGGAGTAGTTATGAACCCTGTAGACCATCCCCATGGGGGCGGTGAAGGAAGAGCCCCCATTGGTAGAAAAAAACCCACAACCCCTTGGGGTTATCCTGCGCTTGGAAGAAGAAGTAGGAAAAGGAAAAAATATAGTGATAGTTTTATTCTTCGTCGCCGTAAATAGGAATATTTAAAATCGAATTTTTGGAATTTGAAAGAATGTGATGGGCGAACGACGGGAATTGAACCCGCGCATGGTGGATTCACAATCCACTGCCTTGATCCACTTGGCTACATCCGCCCCTTATCTAGCTAAAGGATTTTCTCTTTTTTCCATTCATTATTATTGTATTTATTCTGACCTTCATACTTAGATCGAGATATTGGACATAGAATGCCAATCTTTAAAATGTAAAAAAAAAAGGAGTAATCCGCTGTGCCACGTTCACTAAAAAAAAATCCTTTTGTAGCTAATCATTTATCGGGAAAAATTGAAAAACTCAACATGAGGGAGAAGAAAGAAATAATTAAAACTTGGTCTCGGGCGTCGACCATTATACCCACAATGATTGGCCATACAATTGCCATTCATAATGGAAAGGAGCATTTACCTATTTATATAACAGATCGTATGGTAGGTCATAAATTGGGAGAATTCGCACCTACTCTAACTTTCGCTAGACACGCAAGAAACGATAATAAATCTCGTCGTTAATTTTAATTATTTAAAAATTAAATAGGTGCTTATCATTCATTGGTGGGGGATAACCTTATGATAAAGAATTCAAATTCAGATACAGAAGTAAAAGTTTTGGCTCAACATATATGTATGTCTGTTTTCAAAGCACGAAGAATAATTGATCAGATTCGCGGGCGTTCCTATGAAGAAACACTTATGATACTGGAACTCATGCCTTATAAAGCATCTTATCCCATTTTAAAATTGGTTTATTCCGCAGCAGCAAACGCGAGTCATAATATGGGTTTGAACGAAGCGGATTCATTCATTAGTAAAGCCGAAGTCAATGGGGGTGCTATTGTGAAAAAGTTAAGACCTAGAGCTCGAGGACGTAGTTATCCAATAAAAAGACCTACTTGTCATATAACAATAGTATTGAAGGATAAATCGAAATCAATCGTTTTTAAATGACTAAGATTTCGATTATATTCCTATTAAAAAAATATATATATAATATATAGATGTAAAGATAATATAATAGAAAAATATGGGACAAAAAATAAATCCACTTGGTTTCAGACTTGGTACAACCCAAAGTCATCATTCCCTTTGGTTTGCACAACCAAAAAAATTTTCGGTGGGTCTACAGGAAGATGAAAAAATACGGAATTGTATCAAGAACTATGTACAAAAAAATAGGAGAATATCCTCGGGTTTTGAAGGAATTGCAGGGATAGGAATTCAAAAAAGGATCGATTTGATCCAGGTCATAATCCATATTGGATTCCCCAATTTATTAATAGAAGGACGAACACGAGGAATCGAAGAATTACAGATAAATGTACAAAAAGAGTTTCATTCTGTGAATAGGAGACTCAACATTGCTATCACAAGAGTTGAAAAGCCTTATGGACAACCTAATATTCTTGCAGAATATATAGCTTTACAATTAAAAAATAGAGTTTCGTTTCGAAAGGCAATGAAAAAAGCTATTGAATTAACTGAACAAACGGATACAAAAGGAATTCAAGTACAAATCGCAGGTCGCATCGACGGAAAAGAAATTGCACGTGTCGAATGGATCAGAGAGGGCAGAGTTCCCCTACAAACAATTCGCGCTAAAATTGATCATTGTTCCTATACAATTCGAACTATTTATGGAGTATTAGGCATAAAAATTTGGATATTTGTAGACGAAGAATAATGGGATTGTATTTACCTTGCCATTCTGTCTAGTGATAGAACCAAAAATGACAAACTCTTTCATTCTTTTTTCCTTAAATCAAACAAAAGCGGACAATTTCATTCTAATTCTATAAGGTTAAATAAAAATTCGATTGACCATTTGGTAGAATTGCTATGCTTAGTGTGTGACTCGTTCATTTTTGCTTTAGAGTTCATAATTGGGATTAAAAAAAAAAGACAGACTGAGCCCACTATGAATAATTATATAAACTAATAACCAACTTATTGCTTCGTATTGTCGAGATCTCAAGAAACAGTCACTATATGACTAGCTTGATCATATAGTTGTAGCAACTGAAATTTTTCATAAAAAATAAATATGATTATGGATTATAAAAGAAAAATCAAGGGATGTGGATAAATGGAAGGATGATAGAAAGAGAGAAGAAAAATATCATGATATATGATTCCAATATGTATGTATGGTCTATGAATCATCTCATAAAAGGCAGTGTTATAAAGCATCAACACGTATATAAAATAAAGAGCTTCGAGTTAATAGAAACTGAGGATATTGACTTGAAACGCATTTTTTGGGGAGCTCCATTGCAGAGTTCAGGCCTAGCCATTAATGGAGAAGCTATGGGAACGACGGAAACCCTGACTGCATAGGATTCTATTGAATGAAAAGGAATCCTAATGATTCATTGGGTGGGATGGCGGAACGAACCAAGAGCAAATTGATTTATTCTGAGAAGTCATGAATTGTCCCTACAACTGAAGCAGGAAAGAGTAAATATTCGCCCGCGAACCCTTTATTTTTATTTATTTTATTGGATTCCAATATTTTAGACTGATTTGATAGGGGTAAAATTCAAATAAGGATTCATTATAAAAAAAGCATTATATCTATAAATTTTCTCTTTCTATAAATATAGATAGTATCTTCTATACACAGCTTCCTATGTAAAAATGGAATATTAAATAAATCCCATTTCTTAATGTATTATTTATTAAATATATGTGTATCTGTAATATTATCGAATCATTTCATTCGCGAGGAGCTGGATGAGAAGAAACTCTCATGTCCGGTTCTGCAGTAGAGATGGAATTAAGAAACAACCATCAACTATAACCCGAAAAAAACCAGATTTCGTAAACAACATAGAGGAAGAATGAAAGGAATATCTTGTCGAGGGAATCATATTTCTTTTGGAAGATACGCTCTTCAGGCACTTGAACCCGCTTGGATCACAGCTAGACAAATAGAAGCAGGGCGAAGAGCAATGACACGATATGCACGTCGTGGTGGAAAAATATGGGTACGTATATTTCCCGACAAGCCCGTGACAATAAGACCTACGGAAACACGTATGGGTTCGGGGAAGGGATCCCCCGAATATTGGGTATCTGTTGTTAAACCTGGTCGAATACTTTATGAAATGGGTGGAGTATCAGAAACTGTAGCCAGAGCAGCTATTAAAATAGCTGCATGCAAAATGCCTATACGAACTCAATTTGTTATTTCAGAATAGGACTGTAGAACTAAACAAAAAAGAAAAAGGATATTTGGGATAAAAAAAACCACAAGTTTATTTATTTCTGGACAGACAATATTTCTTTTTTTTTCCTTAATCTTTTGCATTGAAATAGCCGATTAAAATAAAAATGATATGATTCAACCCCAGACCCTTTTGAACGTAGCGGATAACAGCGGAGCTCGAAAATTAATGTGTATTCGAATCCTAGGAGCCGGTAATCACCGATATGCTCATATTGGTGACGTTATTGTTGCTGTAATCAAAGAAGCAGTGCCCAATATGCCTCTAGAAAGATCAGAAGTAATTAGAGCTGTAATTGTACGTACATGTAAAGAACTCAAACGTAACAATGGTATGATAATACGATATGATGACAATGCAGCGGTTGTCATTGATCAAGAAGGAAATCCAAAAGGAACTCGAGTTTTTGGTGCGATCGCTCGGGAATTGAGACAGTTGAATTTTACTAAAATAGTTTCACTGGCTCCCGAGGTATTATAAATACTAATGAATGAGACTCTGATATAGTACGGTATCTGAAATAGAGCAAAGCAATTAGTGGATTGTGTCTCACGCATATACTTTGAATATTTCATAAAAAAAAAAAGAAACATGTTGATTATATCAAAATAAAGAGGCACCAATAATTATAGTTAGTCATGGGTAGGGACACTATTGCTGATATAATAACTTCTATAAGAAATGCTGACATGGATAAAAAAGGAACAGTTCGAATAGCATTCACAAATATTACCGAAAACATTGTTAAAATACTTTTACGAGAAGGTTTTATTGAAAACGTTCGGAAACATCAGGAAGGTAACAAATATTTCTTGGTTTCAACCCTACGACATAGAAGGACTAAGAAAGGAGGATATAAAACTATTTTAAAACGTATCAGCCGACCCGGTCTACGAATCTACTCCAACTATCAAAAAATTCCTAAAATTTTAGGTGGAATGGGCATTGTAATTCTTTCTACTTCTCGAGGTATAATGACAGATCGAGAAGCTCGACTAGAAAAAATGGGAGGAGAAATTTTGTTATATATATGGTGATCCTCCTCTTCTGGTATCCTAATTTTATCTCTAACTTCCTATTTGTGAAATAGAGAGGAAGAGTAGGTTATATAACTCTTCCTCCATTGGTTGATACTTCAAGGGGGTTATCGAGAATGAAAGAACAAAAATTGATTCATGAGGGTTTAATTACTGAATCACTTCCCAACGGTATGTTCCGGGTTCGTTTAGATAATGAGGATCTAATCCTAGGTTATGTTTCAGGGAGGATCCGACGGAGTTTTATACGGATACTCCCAGGGGATAGAGTCAAAATCGAAGTAAGTCGCTATGATTCAACCAAGGGGCGTATAATTTATAGACTTCGTAACAAAGATTTGAATGATTAGGTGTTTTTTTAAGTATTCCTTTCACGGGGATACAATTCGAAGTTAAAAAATGCAAGAAACTTATTTTCTTCCAAGGAGTAGATTCAGAATTAAGATAAGGAATGAGAAATATGAAAATAAGGGCTTCTGTTCGTAAAATTTGTGAAAAATGTCGACTGATCCGTAGACGCGGACGAATTATAGTGATTTGTTCCAATCCGAGACATAAACAGAGACAGGGGTAATCCCCCCAAAAGAACTTTCTAAAAGAATAAACCATGTTAAAGTAAAAATAAAGGATCCGTTTAAACATGAAATGGATATCTCCGTATCTTTCTGTTTATTTCTGACTCATATTTATGAGATGATAAAATATGACAAAATCTATACAAAGAATTGGTTCACGTAGGAATGGGCGTATTGATTCACGTAAGAATGGACGTAGAATACCAAAAGGAGTTATTCATGTGCAAGCAAGTTTCAATAATACCATTGTAACTGTTACAGATGTGCGCGGTCGGGTGGTTTCTTGGGCCTCCGCGGGTACTTCTGGGTTCAAAGGCACAAGAAGAGGAACGCCCTATGCTGCTCAAGCAGCTACTCTAAATGCTATTCGTACAGTTATGGACCAGGGTATGCAACGAGCAGAAGTTATGATAAAAGGTCCTGGTCTCGGAAGAGATGCAGCATTACGAGCCATTCGTAGAAGTGGTATACTATTAAGTTTCGTACGTGATGTAACACCTATGCCACATAATGGATGTCGACCTCCTAAAAAAAGACGGGTGTAGAATTAAACAAATTTCAAGAGAAATAAATGATTCAATGATCTGATCAAATTAGAATAAATATTAGTATGGTTCGAGAGGAAGTAGCAGGACTCACTCGAACACTACAGTGGAAGTGTGTTGAATCAAGAGTAGATAGTAAGCGTCTTTATTATGGTCGTTTCATTCTGTCCCCACTTATGAAAGGTCAAGCCGATACCATAGGTATTGCCATGCGAAGGGCTTTACTTGGAGAAATCGAGGGAACATGTATCACATGTGCAAAATCTGAAAAGATACCGCATGAATATTCTACAATAGTAGGTATTGAAGAATCCGTACATGAAATTTTAATAAATTTGAAAGAAATTGTATTGAGAAGTAATCTGTATGGAGTTAGAGACGCATCCATTTGCGTTAGGGGTCCTAAATATGTAACCGCTCAAGATATCATCTCACCACCTTCTGTGGAAATAGTTGACACAACACAGCATATAGCTAACCTGACAGAACCAATTGATTTGTGTATTGGGTTACAAATCAAGAGGGATCGCGGATATCGTACAAAATCCACAAATAACTTTCAAGATGGAAGTTATCCCATAGATGCTGTATTCATGCCTGTTCGAAACGCGAATCATAGTATTCATTCTTATGGTAATGGGAATAAAAAACAAGAAATACTTTTTCTCGAAATATGGACGAATGGAAGTTTAACCCCTAAAGAAGCACTTTATGAAGCTTCT